ATCAAGATAGCCCAGTTTACGAAGATTCTGATCTGGAGACCCATCAAGAAATTTGGGAATTGGGAAGACTAAAAGAAGAGAAAAAGAAAAGAATGTTGTGGGTTAAAAAAGTTAAAAAAACTTTTGTCTCTTTTCTTTTCGATTATAAACGATGGAATCGTCCATTACGATATATAAAAAATTCTAAATTAGAAAATGCTTTACGCAATGAAATGTCACAATTTTTTTTTTTTACATGTACGAGTGATGGGAAAAAAAAAATATCCTTTACATATCCGCCCAGTTTATCAACTTTTTCGGAAATGCTAGAACAAAGAATTTCTTTGTACATAATAGAAAAACTATATGACGAAGATCTTTATGATTCTTGGATTTATACTAATGAAAAAAAAAAGCGCAATTTGAACAATGAATTGAGAAGCCGAATCAAAATTATAGAAAAAAATGAGGGATCCCCTAGTCTGGATATGCTTGAAAAAAGAACCATATTGTGTGATGATGAAAAAAAAAAAAAATGCTTGCCAAAAGCATATGATCCTTTTTTCAACGGACCATATCGAGGAATGAGAAAAAAATTCTATTCACGCGCAATCATGAATACTTATACAGATACAGAAGATTTAGTAGAATTTTTTTTTATAAATAAGATTCATGATCTACTTCTTAATGATTCCGTAAAACTTCACCCTCAATCATTTTTAAATTCTACAGAAGAAAAAGGAATTGATTCAGAAAGTCAAGCAAAATATTTGCAATTTGTATTTGATGTAATTACAACACATACAAAAGATCAAAAAAAAATGAAAAAGGAATCTGTTGGAATTAGAATAGAAGAACTCAGTAAAAAGGTTTCTCGATGGTCATACAAATTAACCGAGAATTTGTTGGAAGAAGAGGAAGAAGAAAATGAAGAAGCATTGGAGGAAGAAGATTTTGCGATTCATTCAAGAAGAGCCAGACATGTGATAATTTCTAACGATAATGATCAGAATACCAATTTTTTTTCTATTTCTAGTATTCATAATATTAGTAACACTGATAAAAATGATGATCAAATGGAAGAGGAAGAGGTGTCTTTGATACGTTACTCAAAACAATCGGATTTTCGCCGCAATCTAATCAAAGGATCCATGCGCGCTCAAAGACGTAAAACAGTTATTTGGAACCTCTTTCAAGTAAATGTACATTCCCCACTTTTTTTGGATCGTCTAGACAAAACATCTTTTTTTTCGTTTTTTTATATTGATATCAACGAAATGAAGAATCTCATTTTTAGGAATTGGATGGGCAGAAAACAAGAATCAGAACTAAAAATTTCCTATTTTGAAAATGAAGATACAAAAGAAGAAAAGGAGAAAGAGGAAAAAATATATAAAAATGAACAAATAGAAATATCAGAAGGTTGGGATACCTTTATATTTACTCAAGCAATAAGAGGCTTGATGTTAGTAACTCAATCTTTTCTTAGAAAAAACATTATATTACCTTCATTGATAATAGCCAAAAATATTTTCCGTATGTTATTATTCCAAGTTCCCGAGTGGGACGAAGATTTTAAGGAATGGAATAGAGAAATGCATATTAAATGCACCTATAATGGTGTTCAATTATCAGAAAAAGAGTTTCCCCAAGATTGGTTGATAGATGGTATTCAGATAAAGATTCTATATCCTTTCTGTCTAAAACCTTGGAGAAAATCTAAGGCACGATCTCATCATAGAGATCTAATGAAAAAAAAAGAGAAAAAAACAAATTTTTGTTTTTTAACAGTCTGGGGAATGGAAGCGGAACTTCCCTTTGGTTCTCCCCGAAAACGACCTTTTTTTTTTGAACCTATTTATAAAGAACTCCAAAAAAGAAAAAAAAAGGTGAAAAATAAATTTTTACAAGTTCTAAAATCTTTAAATAAAAAAAGAAAAACTTTTCTAAAAGTTAGAAAAGAAAAAACAAAAGGAGTCATCAAAATAGTTCGAGTTATAAAACTAATAATGAAAAAACTGGAGAAAGGAAATCCAAATTTATTATTTGAATTGAGGAAAGAAAAAGTATATGAACCGAACAAAAAAGAAAAAGATTTCAAAAGAAATAATAAGATTCTTCGCGAATCGTCCGTTCTAAATCGAACGATGAATTTGTTAAATCATTCACTAATAGAAAGAAGAATGAAAGATATTTCTGATAAGACAATCAAAATAAGGAATCAAATTGAACGAACTGCAAAAGACAAGAAAAAAAAAGAACTAATTTATGATAATAAAAGATCGGGATCACAGAAACATATTTGGAAAATATTAAAAAAGAAAAATATCCGATTAATGCGTAAATCACACTACTTTATCAAATCATTCATTGAAAAAATATACATAGATATTTTGCTATGTACCATTACCGTTTCTAAGATCAATGCACAACTTTTTTTTGAATCAACAAAAAAGATCTTTAATAAATCCATTTACAACAATGAAATAAATCAAGAACAAGAAAGAATTGATGAAACAAATAAAAATACAATGAATTTTATTTTGACTATAAAAAAATTGTTTTCAAATACTGATAATACTAAGAATATCAAGAAAAATTCCAATACTTATTGGAACTTTTCTTCCCTATCCCAAGCATATGTTTTTTACAAAATATCACAAAACCAATTACTTAATAAGTATCATTTGAGACCTGTACTTCAATATGAAGGAAGCTATCCTTTTTTTAAGGATAATTTAAAAGACTATTGTATGATACATGGAATATTTAATTCCAAATCAAGACATAATAAAATTCATACGTATGGAATGAACGAATGGAAAAACTGGTTAAAAGGTCATTATCAATACGATTTATCTCAAAAAAAAAGGTCTCGATGTATGATTCAAAATAAGGAATCAAACCAATTGGATTTATATAAAAAATACCAATTTATTTATTCCAGGAATAAAAATGACTATGCAGCAAATTTATTTATGAGTGACAAATGGAAAAAACATTATAGATATGATCTTTTATCATATAAATATATATGCCTTCCTAATTTATACATTTCTGGATCAACATTAGAAAGAAATGGGGACCGAGAAATTCCATATCATTTCAATACATCGAAACCTGAATCATTTTATGTATTGGTAAGTATACATAGTAATGATTCTATAGAAAAAGGATATCTTATTGATAGGAATACAAATGATAGGAATATAAATTTGGATAGAAAATATTTTGATTGTAGAATTATTCATCTTTGTTTTATAAATAATATTGATATCTGGACCAATATACATATTGGCATCAAAATTCCGAAAAATACTAAGACTGAAATTAAGAATTTAAAAAAAATGGAAAAAAAAGATCTTTTTTATCCTACAATTTATCAAGAGATCGAACCATGCAATCAAAAAAGTTTCTTTTTTGATTGCATGGGAATGAATAAAGAAAGGTTATATGATACCGCATCAAATCATGATACTATATCCAATCTAGAAACTTGGTTCTTCCCAGAATTTGTGCTACTTTTTGATGTATATAAAATTAAACCTTGGATCATCCCAATCAAATCACTCTTTTTTCATTTTTCTATAAATGAAAAAAGTAAAAACATTAACGTAAATCCAAAAAAATCATCTAATGAAAAAAAAGATGTTGAAGAAGATTACGCAAGATTAGAAATAAAAGAAAAACAATATCAATATAAGAACAAGAATGAAATGAAACTAGATTTCTTTTTGAAAAAATATTTACTTTTTCAACTAAGATGGGCTGATTCCTTCAATAATAAAATAATGAAAAATATCAGGGTATATTGTCTCCTACTTAGACTGATAAATCCAAAGGAAATTGCTATATCTTCGATTCAAAGAGGTGAAATAGATCTAGACGAAATGCTGATTCAAAAGGACCTAGTTCTTGCAGAATTGATAAGAAAGGGAATATTTATTATTGAACCAATTTGTCTATCTATACGAAGGGATGAAAAATCTATTATATATCAAACTATGGATATTTCATTGGTAGATAATAAGAAGCACCAAACAAATAAAAAATACACAAAAAAAAGATATATTGAGAAAAGGGGGTTTGAAAAACCCATTGCACGACACAGCAACATATTTTTGAGTGGAGACAAAAATAATTATGATTTACTTGTTCCTGAAAATATTCTATCTCCCAGACGTCGTAGAGAATTTCGAATTCGAATTTGTTTCAATTCCCATAATTTTAATGTTGTGGATAGAAATACAAGATTTTGCAATGAAAACAAAATAAGAAACTGCGGACTATTTTTGAATGAGGATAAACATATTAATACAGATAGAAACAATTTCATTAAATTCAAATTTTTTCTTTGGCCCAATTATCGATTAGAAGATGTAGCTTGTATGAATCGCTATTGGTTTGATACCAATAACAGCAGTCGTTTCAGTATGTCAAGAATACATATGTATTCACAATTCAGAATGAATTCAATTCCAATGAAAAATGAAAAAAATTTATAGTGGATTTCCTACATATCGTGTAACATATTCGGTAGATGAAAACCGAAACATATACACTGTGTAATATTCTAATACATGATGCTGATTTCATAGTGTATCAATTTTCGCTAGGAAGAGCGGAATCCTTTTAAGTAAAAAAAGAAAGTGTTCTCTTTCGTGAATACATATATGTTTTGTATATTTGATCCAAATATACAAAACATAAAAACATAAACCACATAAATAAAAAACAAAAGTAGTATATGAATGAAATCCGATTTTGATGTATACTAGATGAAAATAACTGGCATAATAAATATTATTATTTTTCCTGATTAGTAAAATTCACAGAAAAGAAATATAGAAATTTAAATTTATGGTCAAAAATTCATTCATCTCAGTTATTACACAAGAAGAAAAAGAAGAAAATAGTGGGTCTGTTGAATTTCAAGTATTCCATTTCACCAGTAAGATACGGAGACTTACTTCACATTTAAAATTGCATAAAAGAGATTTTTTATCGCAAAGGGGTCTACGAATAATTCTGGGAAAACGTCAACGATTATTGACTTATTTGTCAAAGAAAAATAAAGTGCGTTATAAGAAATTAATAGATCAGTTAGATATTCGGGAACCAAAAACTCGTTAATTAATTTTGAATTTATTCTTTGAGTTTCTTATTATTTTCTTATTATTATCTTTGTTCTTTTTTAATTATTTTTTTATTAGTTCAGTTATTATTTTTTTTTATTTTACATTTTAAAAAATTCATGAAATAATGAATTAAGGAAAAAAAATATGACTGTACCGGTTACAAGAAAAAATTTTATAATAGTTAATATGGGCCCTCACCACCCATCAATGCATGGTGTTCTTCGGCTGATCGTTACTCTGGATGGTGAAAATGTTATTGACTGTGAACCTATATTAGGCTATTTACACAGAGGGATGGAAAAAATAGCGGAGAACCGAACAATTATACAATATTTGCCTTATGTAACACGTTGGGATTATTTAGCTACTATGTTCACAGAAGCAATAACAGTAAATGCACCAGAACGATTGGAAAGTGTTCAAGTGCCTAAAAGGGCCAGTTATATCAGAGTTATTATGCTGGAGCTGAGCCGTATAGCCTCCCATTTGTTATGGCTTGGCCCTTTTATGGCCGATATCGGTGCACAGACTCCCTTTTTCTATATTTTAAGAGAGAGGGAATTAATATATGATCTATTCGAAGCCGCCACAGGTATGCGGATGATGCATAATTATTTCCGCATCGGAGGAGTAGCTGCGGATTTACCTTATGGCTGGATAGATAAATGTTTTGATTTCTGTGATTATTTTTTAACAGAAGTTGTTGAGTATCAAAAACTCATTACGCGAAATCCCATTTTTTTGGAACGAGTTGAAGGAGTGGGCATTATTGGTGGGGAGGAGACAATAAATTGGGGTTTATCAGGACCCATGTTACGAGCTTCTGGAATCCAATGGGATCTTCGTAAAGTTGATCGCTATGAGTGTTACAATAAATTTGATTGGGAAGTCAAATGGCAAAAAGAAGGCGATACATTAGCTCGTTATTTAGTAAGAATCGGTGAAATGCAAGAATCCATAAAAATCATTCAACAGGCTCTAGAAGGAATTCCCGGAGGACCTTATGAGAATTTAGAAAACCGGCGTTTTCATAGGACAAAGAATTCCGAATGGAATAATTTTGAATATAGATTTATTACTAAAAAACTTTCACCCAATTTTGAATTGTTAAAACAAGAACTTTATGTAAGGGTAGAGGCCCCAAAAGGAGAATTAGGAATTTATTTAATAGGAGATAATAGTGTTTTCCCCTGGAGATGGAAAATTCGTCCACCCGGTTTCATCAATTTGCAAATTCTTCCCCAGCTAGTTAAAAGAATGAAATTGGCTGATATCATGACGATACTAGGTAGTATAGATATCATTATGGGAGAAGTTGATCGTTGAAATGATAATTGATACGACAGAAGTACAAACTATTAATTCTTTTTATAGATTAGTATCCTTAAAAGAAGTCTATGGACTCATATGGATTTTTGTCCCCATTTTAACCCTTGTATTAGGAATCACAATGGGAGTATTAGTCATTGTGTGGTTAGAAAGAAAAATATCTGCAGCAATACAACAACGTATTGGACCTGAATATGCCGGCCCTTTAGGAATTCTTCAAGCTTTAGCAGATGGGACCAAACTACTTTTGAAGGAGGACCTTCTTCCATCTAGAGGTAATATTCGTTTATTTAGGGTCGGACCTTCTATAGGTTTTATATCAATTCTACTAAGTTATTTAGTAATTCCTTTTGGATATCACCTTGTTTTAGCAGATCTCAGTATAGGTGTTTTTTTATGGATTGCTTTTTCAAGTATTGTCCCCATTGGTCTTCTTATGTCAGGATATGGATCAAATAATAAGTATTCCTTTTCAGGTGGTCTACGAGCTACAGCTCAATCAATTAGTTATGAAATACCATTAACTCTATGTGTGTTAGCAATATCTCTACGTGTGATTCGTTGGAACATGAATTTTTTTTATCTCTTTTCTAGAAAAGAGATAAAAAATGAATTGAAATACAATAAAATAGAAATATAATTCAATATTTAAATATGAATATGAAATAAAAGAATAAAAAAAATCTTTTTTTTTTAACATTTCAGTTCGATGAGTTAAACCAGATAGTTATATGAGTGAAACAAAACTGCTCCTCAATTTGCAGTAAAACAATAAAAATCTCATTCCCTAGGTACAAGAAGAAATTTGAAGTAAACATAAGTTGTTTACCCCAAGATTGAGATTATTTTTTTAGTCGTCATATCTTGAAGCGGATGCAAAAGATCAACTGTATTTCTAACTATACTGGGGATCAATCAAAAAGAAGTGGGCAGTTAGGAACACCAAAGTACGCAAAGGATGAGTAATGGAAATAATGTAAGGTATTAAAAAAAGGGATTTTTTCATAAAACTTTGCATAAAACGAATCATAATAAGGGCTTGAAGTTGGTAGAAATGATCAAGCAGTACTTCCCCACGATTCCGATCTAGAGTATGCTACTATTCGCTGATTAAATAAATGACTATCAAGAACGAATTAATCCTTTATTTTCTTTCCTTTTTTTTAGTTTTCAGAAAGAAGAACAGGAACAAGACAAATAGAATGCAATACAATAATATAATAAAAAAGAATAAAACGGGAATAATAAGAAAATATTTCTTTCTTCATACATATGCATATGGAAATTCTTATCATGATTCATTAACTAATGTCCAATTCTTTCTATTTAGGAATAGAACCAGTATTTGATTGAAGGATTAAGTTATTGCTGAACAAAGATAAATTTTGATTATTTTCATTATAATATCATTATTAAGGGATGAGATCAATTCGGAAGTGCTTTTTCTTATTCTAACAGACAGAATGTTATTGGTCGAATTGAGGACTCTCCAACCTCCAATTTCTCTTTACATTGTATTTACCTAAGGTCCAAGGAGAGCTATAATACTAAACTAGTCCTTACCTTACATTTCTTTGTGGCCAGAGAGGAGCCGTATGAAACTTAGGTTTCATGTACGGTTTTGGAATAGCGATGGGAGCAGTGATGCTATCATCGACTATAATTATCTAACAGTTCGAGTACAGTTGATATAATTGAGGCACAGTCCAAATATGGTTTTGGGGGATGGAATCTGTGGCGTCAGCCCATAGGGTTTCTAGTTTTTATAATGTCTTCTCTAGCAGAATGTGAAAGATTACCTTTTGATTTACCGGAAGCAGAGGAGGAATTAGTAGCAGGTTATCAAACCGAATATTCAGGTATAAAATACGGGTTCTTTTATCTTGCTTCTTACCTAAATCTATTAGTTTCGTCATTATTTGTAACAGTTCTTTACTTAGGTGGGTGGAATTTTTCTATTCCGTACATATCTCTTACTGAACTTTTTGGAATAAATAAAATGTTTAGAGTCTTTGTAATAGCAATTAGTATCTTTATTACATTAGCTAAAGCTTATTTGTTTCTGTTCATTCCTATCACAACAAGATGGACTTTACCTAGGATGAGAATGGATCAATTATTAAATCTTGGATGGAAATTTCTTTTACCTATTTCTCTAGGTAATCTATTATTAACAACTTCTTTTCAACTTGTTTCACTATAAACTATAAATAAAAATAAGAAATTAAGAGAAAACAATAATGAATATTCTATATTCATAACTTACATAACTTATCTCAACCAAGAGAAAGAAACATAAATTTTATTCATATGGATATCTAAAATATGTTACCTATGGTTACTGGGTTCATGAATTATGGCAAACAAACAATACGAGCCGCAAGGTACATTGGACAAAGTTTCATAATTACCTTATCCCATACAAATCGTTTACCTGTAACTATTCAATATCCTTATGAAAAATCAATCACATCAGAACGTTTTCGTGGTCGAATCCACTTTGAATTTGATAAATGTATTGCTTGTGAAGTATGTGTTCGCGTATGTCCCATAGACCTTCCCATTGTTGATTGGAAATTTGAAAAAGATATTAAGAAAAAACAATTGCTTCATTATAGTATTGATTTTGGTGTCTGTATATTTTGCGGTAACTGTGTCGAGTATTGTCCAACAAACTGTTTATCGATGACTGAAGAATATGAGCTTTCCACTTATGATCGTCACGAATTGAATTATAATCAAATTTCTTTAGGTCGGTTACCAATCTCAATAATTGGAGATTACACAATTCAAACAGTTATGGATTCAACAAATCAAATGAAAAAATAAAAACCCCTTGCTTGGTTCAAGAACGATTATTAATAAGATTTGGCTTGTAATAAAGTAAGTAGGATTAGCCAAATAATTTTATTTTATCTATCTAATGATATTCATTTTTTTTTCATTCAATTAGGAAGGTATCATATAAAAAATAGTTCCTTTCCTGGACCTTTAGTAAGGTCATGAAATATTTCGACTAATTTATTTATCTTTTATTTCATAATGGATTTACCTGGACCAATACATGATATTCTTGTAGTATTTCTGGGATCAGTTCTTATATTAGGAGGTCTGGGAGTAGTATTACTTACCAATCCCATTGATTCTGCCTTTTCATTGGGATTGGTTCTTGTTTGTATATCCTTATTCTATATTTCATTGAATTCCTATTTTGTAGCTGCCGCGCAGTTCCTTATTTATGTGGGAGCCATAAATGTATTAATCATATTTGCTGTAATGTTCATGAACGGTTCAGAATATTCCAATGATTCCTATTTATGGACCGTTGGAGATAGGATCACTTCACTGGTTTGTACAAGTATTTTTTTTTCATTAATGACTACTATCCCAGATACGTCATGGTCCGGAATTTTTCGGACTACAAGATCAAATCAGATTATAGAACAGGACTTGATAAGTAACGTTCAACAAATTGGTATTCATTTATCCACAGATTTTTATCTTCCTTTTGAACTCATTTCTATAATTCTTTTAGTTTCTTTGATAGGTGCAATTACTATGGCTCGTCAATAATCTAATATAATAAGAACTTCTTTTTTTTTTTTTAATTAAAGAATGAAAATGGATTTAATCTATTTTATTGAAATCTACTGTGAATATCTTCTTTTGTTCTGTAATTCTTCTATATCTAGTCAACTGAATCGGTTTAATTTTTGTTCGTTCATATTGAAATGAATCAAGATAGATGAGGAATTTATCAATGATGTTAGAGCATGTACTTTTTCTAAGTGTTTATTTATTTTCTATCGGTATCTATGGACTGATCACAAGTCGAAGCATGGTTAGAGCACTTATGTGTCTTGAGCTTATACTGAATTCGGTGAATATAAATCTCGTCACATTTTCCGATATATTTGATAGTCGGCAATTAAAAGGAGAAATTTTCTCAATCTTTGTTATAGCCATTGCAGCTGCTGAAGCAGCTATTGGACTAGCTATTGTTTCGTCGATCCATCGTAACAGAAAATCAACTCGTATCAATCAATCAAATTTGCTGAATAATTAGTCATAATTATTCTATTTTCACATATAAATAAAAACATAAGACTTTTAGAATATTCTGAATATTCTAATATAGAATCTAATAGAATTAGAATAGTAAGATAATTTAATTCTAATTAAATAGAATATAATATTTTATTATTATTATTTTCTTTCTTCTCTTTTTTCATATCAATTTATGATTTAGAGTTACTAACCTATTCTATCACTAATCTAATAACAAACGTATTAATCTGATATATAATATATCACCTTAATTCTATTTCTATATACTAGAATATTTCTATATTGATCTTTCTATATGTATATGAATATATACATATAGAAAGATAGTAAATTTAACATGAATTGAATTCATAAACTCATATTTCATGGTTATTTAAATGTAAATCAAAGTATCTTGGCCCTTTCTCATAAACAGATTATAAAATCTATTGATTCTTAAAATTTTGATAAATCATTGATTCGTCTGGTGTCTACAATAGAAAATATATGATTTATTTCATTTTCTTATTTTCTTTTACCAGATCGAAAATCTTTTGTGCTCAAAACTGGAATTTATAGACCCAATGTCACATTCAGTAAAGATTTATGATACATGTATAGGATGTACCCAATGTGTTCGAGCTTGCCCCACGGATGTATTGGAAATGATACCTTGGGACGGATGTAAAGCTAAGCAAATTGCTTCTGCGCCAAGAACCGAAGATTGTGTAGGTTGTAAAAGATGTGAATCCGCTTGTCCAACGGATTTTTTGAGTGTCCGTGTTTATTTATGGCATGAAACAACTCGCAGCATGGGTCTTTCTTATTGATATGTGACAAAAAATTCCACTTGAATCATTTGATTCCTCTTTACCGACAAAAGCCCGTACTCGAGAAAAGAAAATATATTATTCTTCTCCCGAGCACGGGGTTTTCTGGTCTAATTTTATCTTGTCTTTATCACGAGTTATTTTCCTTGGTTAACAATACTTATTGTTTTGCCCATATTTGCGGGTTCTTCAATTGTCTTTTTCCCTCATAGGGGAAATAAGGCGTATAGGTGGTATACTCTATGTATATGTATACTAGAGCTCCTTCTAATGACTTATGTATTTTGTTATCATTTTCAATTGGACGATCCATTAACCCAATTGAAGGAGGATTTTCAATGGATCAATCTTTTTGATTTTCACTGGAGACTGGGAACCGATGGACTTTCCATAGGACCCATTTTACTGACAGGATTTATCACTACTTTAGCTACTTTAGCAGCTTGGCCAGTTACTCGAAATCCGCGATTTTTCTATTTCTTGATGTTAGCAATGTATAGTGGCCAAATAGGATCATTTTCTTCTCGAGACCTTTTACTTTTTTTCATCATGTGGGAATTAGAATTAATTCCTGTTTACTTACTTTTATCCATGTGGGGAGGAAAAAAACGCCTGTACTCGGCTACAAAGTTTATTTTGTGCACTGCCGGAGGTTCCATTTTTCTCTTAATAGGAGTTCTAGGTATGGGTTTATATGGTTCCAACGAACCAACATTAGATTTAGAAAAATTAGCTAATCAATCGTATCCTGCAGCATTGGAAATAATACTCTATTTTGGTTTTCTTATTGCTTATGCTGTCAAATTGCCGATGATACCCCTACATACATGGTTACCAGATACCCACGGGGAAGCACATTACAGTACATGTATGCTTTTAGCTGGAATCTTATTAAAGATGGGAGCATATGGATTGATTCGGATCAATATGGAATTATTAGCTCACGCTCATTCTAGATTATCTCCCTGGTTGGTGATAGTAGGAATAATACAAATCATTTATGCAGCTTCAACCTCTCTCAGTCAACGCAATTTAAAAAAACGTATTGCCTATTCTTCTGTATCTCACATGGGTTTCATAATTATAGGAATTGGTTCTATCACTGGCATGGGACTTAATGGAGCTATTTTACAAATAATCTCTCATGGATTGATTGGTGCTGCACTTTTTTTCTTAGCAGGAACAAGTTGTGATAGAATACGTTTTGTTTATCTCGAAGAGATGGGGGGAATATCTATCCCAATGCCAAAAATATTTACCATGTTTAGTAGTTTTTCGATGGCTTCTCTTGCATTGCCAGGAATGAGTGGTTTTGTTGCAGAATTCTTAGTCTTTTTTGGAATAATTACCAGCCCAAAATATCTTTTCATGCCAAAAATTTTAATTACTTTTGTAATGGCAATTGGAATGATAATAACTCCTATTTTTTTATTATCTATGTTACGTCAGATTTTCTATGGATACAAGCTATTCAATATTCCAAACTCGAATTTTTTTGATTCTGGACCACGAGAACTTTTTGTTTCGATATGTATCTTTTTACCTGTAATAGGAATTGGTATTTATCCTGATTTCGTTCTCCCATTATCAGTTGACAAGGTACAAGTTCTAATATCTAATTATTTTTATAGATACTAATTCTTTTTTTTAGATTCAATAATAAATGAAATAAAATTCATTAATTGGAAAGAAAGTCTTAGAATTCTTTGACTTTCATATTTTCACGATTCTTCGTTGTACAATGAAAAAAAAAAGGAAAGGTTAATTAGAATTGTAATGAAATACATCTAAAGTTTTTGAGAACCATTTAAATAGAGGAATTATTCAAAAGGTTCTCAAAAACTCGCACAAAATTTCATTGTGTATCAGACGATTTTTTTATGTATTCTTCATATCGAAACAAAAAGTTCTCGTGGTATAGTTTATTTTATTCAATTAGATATTAATTGGAATGAACCATAACTATGGAATCCGATTCCTAATAGATTGATCCCAAAATAGCATATCCAAATTAGAAGAAATCCTATAGAAGCTACAAATGCCGAATTTGTGCCTTGATCTTGCAATTTTGAATTTGTTCTAGTATGTAAATAAATTGCAAATATGGTCCAAGTAATAAATGCCCAAGTTTCCTTAGGGTCCCAATTCCAATAAGAACCCCATGCTTCATTAGCCCATACTGCTCCAGAAAGAATGCCTATGGTTAAAAAGGTAAACCCTAAACTAATGACACGATAACTCCAATAATCTAAACGCTGAATTAATTGATATTTGTAAAAATTTTGAACTGATAGGGAAAAAGTATTTTTTAATACACTTACTTTTTCGTTCAAATATTCCATATTACCAAAGAAAAACGACTTCCTTAAACTTAAAAAATTCTTGAAAAAATTGATTTTTTTTTGAAATGTAATAACTATAAGAGCAATTGATAATAATGATCCGCATAAAAGAGCTGCATAGCTCAATAGCATCATACTGACATGCATCATTAACCACTGAGATTGTAGAGCAGGTACTAATATTGCGGGTTGATGCATTTCATTTGAAAGACCTGATGTGGCGAAACCTTGGGTAAAAATGGCACTTGGTGCAGTTATTGCGCTTAAATCATTTTTATAATTCCCAAGATACGGAATCATATGAATAATGGATAAACTCCATGAAAGGAAGATTAATGATTCGTATAAATTACTTAAGGGAAAATGTTCCGAAGAAATCCAACGAATAACTAAAAACCCTGTTATAGAGAAAAAAGTAGCTATCATCCCTTTTTCTGACGAATTACGTAATCCTTCAATTTCGTCAACTAATAAGTTCATCAAATGAATTATAATCACAATTGAGATGATCGAAAAGGAAATATGAGTTAATATATGTTCTAAGGTCACAAATATCATAAAGAAGAGTCCCTTTTAAATAATTAAAATTGGGGAGAGGATTAAATAAAATCTAAAATATAATATTTTAAATATCTTATAGATTCTATTAGATCTATTGTGTCTATATTATTAATATTAATAATTATATATGCCGCCACTCGGACTCGAACCGAGATGCTCTAGCACTGCTTCCTAAGAGCAGCGTGTCTACCAATTTCACCATGGCGGCTTACCTTAAATAATAATAGAAAATTTATGTTGAATTGTATATATTCAATATAATTTAAGAAACAATGAATAAAGATGCATTTCATTTCTATTCATATGGAAATGTTCAATATCAATAATACTTAATTAGTATATTCATCTTCGTAAGTTCATTTTTAAGAATCAACTTTTCCGTACTAGAAACCTAGCTCTTGTTTATCCAGAACAGTCAGAACTCAAAAGCTTCGTTCTCAGTCGGGGTATAAAATTCATAATTTTTTTTCTAATAATAATTTTGAGACCCAACACCTTAGTATAAAGTGTAATGAAATATTCATATTTTTCTTTTTCTATCGTAATTCGTAATTGTGCTTTTCAAAATAGAAAAGCACAATTCATAGGAAAGAAAAAATCATCTCACGAATCCAATATCAATCAATATGAATTTCGATAAATAGAATATAATAGAAATATAGAAAGACTATAAAAAATAGAAAATACACAATACTGAGTACTTTGAATCAAGTAGAAAGAAAGATTCTTATTTTTTATATTACCTAGTTCTAACTAATAAGGAGAAGTGAAATACAAATACAATACATTTAGTAAAATTGAATCGTTTGTCTTCCAATTCAAAAATGGAAATTTGGAAGTTCTTTGAAACATGTCAATGAATATTTTTACAAGACTTTTTTTTGTCGCACAAAAAAACTTTTTGACTGTCCGGTGGAAATAGATTTAGCTAAAGAAAAAGCTTTTACTGCCTCTAAAGATCCTTTTTTTTTCCAAAGATTTCTACGAATATGCTTTTTTGACATAGAAGTACGTTTTTTTGGAACTGCCATTCAAAAGATAGGTGACTCCTTTTTATCGTTGTATGTGAAAGACATATACTGTTTAAAATAAATTACTTTTTATTAGTCATTATCTATACTTAATTCCATAAATTTCCTCAATAATATCATAACATACAAATATAAAAAAAGAATAAAATAAAAGAAATAAGAAAAGAAAAATATTCTAAAATGATTCTATTGTCATAGACAATAGATTTCAATTTTCTATCTTCATTCTGATATTTGCATAATGTAATAATTACATACGTATTTTATATATATTGTTTTATAAAACAATATATACAAAAAAATATACAAAAATAGTAAACTATATAGTATATAAAAAAATAAAAATATATAGTATATAAAAATAGTATATAAAAAAAAAGATTCTATATAATTATTATACAATAAAATAAAAAAAAAAAAAAAGAAAGAAAAAGAGAAAGAGATAAATAAATCTGTAACTAAACTTTAATAAAAATATATCATATATCTATAAATTACATAATTTTACATAATTAGAATATAATGTAAAGGGAAAATCCAATTATTCAAAATCTAATATGATGTCATATTATTTCAAAAATATCTTTCTTTTCTAGAGTTTTAAGTTAATTAATAACTAAGTAATAAACTCGACTAATTATTTGGTCATATTATTTGATATATGACCAACCTATTGCAACTTTTATTTAAAATATTTAATAAAACAAAAAGTCATAATTCCAATATTTGTATTTTTGTATTTGATCTTTTTCATATTTTTTTCTTATTGTTTTGTTCTTTTCGAAAGAGATCAGAATTGGTGAATTGGAAACAATTATAAGAAAAAAGAACAATTTTGTTTCTTATGGAATATACATATAAATATGCATGGATAATACCCCTTTTTCCGCTCCCAGTTACTATGTCAATAGGATTTGGACTTTTACTTATTCCGACAGCAACAAAAGATCTTCGTCGTATGTGGGCTTTCCTAAGTGTTTTACTACTTAGTATAGCTATGTGGTTTTCGGCTAATCTGTCTATTCAGCAAATAAATGGAAGTTTGACCTATCAATATCTATGGTCTTGGACCATCAATAATGATTTTTTATTAGAGTTCGGACACTTGATCGATCCACTTACTTCTATTATGTCAATACTAATTACTACTGTTGGAATCCTGGTTTTTATTTATAGTGACAATTATATGTCTCATGACCAAGGATATTTGAGATTTTTTGCTCATATGAGTTTTTCCAATGCTTCAATGTTGGGATTAGTTACTAGTTCCAATTTGATACAAATTTATATTTTTTGGGAACTAGTGGGAATGTGTTCGTATTTATTGATAGGTTTTTGGTTCACACGACCCGTTGCAGCAAGTGCTTGTCAAAAAGCTTTTGTAACTAATCGTATAGGAGATTTTGGTTTATTATTAGGGACCTTAGGATTTTATTGGATAACTGGTAGTTTCGAATTTCGGGATTTGTTCCAAATAGTGAATACCTTGATCCATAATAATGGGGTCAATTCTTTATTTGCTACTTTATGTGCCTTTTTATTATTTGTCGGTGCGGTTGCTAAATCCGCACAATTCCCCCTTCACGTATGGTTACCTGATGCCATGGAAGGCCCCACTCCTATTTCGGCTCTTATACACGCTGCTACTATGGTAGCAGCAGGGATTTTTCTTGTAGCTCGGCTTCTTCCTCTTTTCATAGTTATACCTTACATAATGAATCTCATTTGTTTAGTAGGTATAATAACAGTACTTTTAGGAGCTACTTTAGCTCTTGCCCAAAGAGACATTAAAAGAAGTTTAGCTTATTCTACAATGTCTCAATTGGGTTATATTATGTTAGCTCTAGGCATAGGTTCTTATCGAGCTGCTTTATTTCATTTGATCACCCATGCTTATTCTAAAGCTTTATTGTTTTTGGGATCCGGATCCATTATTCATTCAATGGAACCTATTGTTGGATATTCACCAGAGAAAAGTCAGAATATGGTTCTTATGGGAGGTTTAAAAAAATATGTTCCAATTACAAAAATTACTTTTTTTTTAGGTACACTTTCTCTTTGTGGTATTCCACCTCTTGCTTGTTTTTGGTCCAAAGATGAAATTCTTTACGATAGTTGGTTGTACTCACCAATTTTCGCACTAATAGCTTGGTTCACAACAGGATTAACCGCATTTTATATGTTTAGGATGTATTTACTTACCTTTGATGGGTATCTGCGCATTCATTTTCAAGATTATAGTA